AATGGACAATCTTGGTCCTATTGAAAATACTAGTGAAAGTGAAGATCCGGATAGAAAAGGTAGGGCTAACAACATTCATAGTTGGAGGGGTCGTGACAATTCTAGTTATAGTAATGTCGATCCCGCCAAATACATTCGGAATTTCATCTCTGATGAGACTTTTTTAGTTAGGGATATTAATGGAGACAGTTATTCTATCTATTTTGATATTGAAAATCAAATTTTTGAGATTGACAACGATTATTCTTTTCCTTTTCTGAGTGAATTGGAAAGTTCTTTTTCTCGTTATCGCAATTCTAGTTATATGAATAATGGATCTACGAATGAAGATTCCTTATACAATCGTTACATGTATGATACTCAATCTAGTTGGAATAATCACATTACTAGTTGCATTGACAATTATCTTCAGTCTCAAATCTGTATTGATACGTCAACTGTAAGTGATAGTAGTGACAGTTACATTTATAGGTGCGTTTTTGATAAACGTAAAACTAGTAGTGAAAGTGGGAGGTCCGGTATACGAACCCACGCGAAGAATAGTGATTTAACTCTAAAACAAAGGTCTAGTGATCTCGATACAACTCAAAAATACAGGCATTTGTGGGTTCAATGCGAAAATTGTTATGGATTAAATTATAAGAAATTTTTGAAATCAAAAATGAATATTTGTGAACAATGTGGATATCATTTGAAAATGAGTAGTTCAGAAAGAATCGAAGTTTCGATCGACCCCGGTACTTGGGATCCTATGGATGAAGACATGGTCTCCCTAGATCCCATTGGATTTCATTCGGAGGAGGAGCCTTATAAAGATCGTATTGATTCTTATCAACGAAAGACAGGATTAACCGAGGCTGTTCAAACAGGCGTAGGTCAACTAAATGGTATTCCCGTAGCAATTGGGGTTATGGATTTTCAGTTTATGGGGGGGAGTATGGGATCCGCAGTCGGGGAGAAAATCACCCGTTTGATTGAGTACGCTACCAATCAATTTATACCTCTTATTATAGTGTGCGCTTCGGGGGGGGCGCGCATGCAAGAAGGAAGTTTGAGCTTGATGCAAATGGCTAAAATATCGTCTGCCTTATATGATTTCCAATCAAATAAAAAGTTATTGTATGTATCAATCCTTACATCTCCTACTACTGGTGGGGTAACAGCGAGTTTTGGTATGTTGGGAGATATTATTATTGCCGAACCAAATTCCTACATTGCATTTGCGGGTAAAAGAGTAATTGAACAAACATTGAATAAAACAGTACCCGAAGGCTCACAAGCGGCTGAATATTTATTCCAGAAGGGCTTGTTCGACCTAATCGTACCACGTAATCTTTTAAAAAGTGTTCTGAGTGAGTTATTTAAGCTCCACGCCTTCTTTCCTTTGAATTCCAATTCAATCAAGTAGAGCGCACTAAGTTCAATTTTTTTATTTGTAGCAAACTACTTGTTTAGCTTATCGGAATCTTAGCTTATCGGAATCAAAGTAATATAAGAATGGGGTTTTCCTTGGTGACCTAAGATCTAATTGTAGAAAGAATAAAAAGTTGCGGATAACTCTTTTTTTACCTAGATTCCCGATTACTAATTAAGAAGTCTCTATCAACAAGATAAAAACGCGAGTTCTTTCTTTCGTGAAATTGGGCAAATAAAACGAATTTCGTCTTACGTATAGAATCAAATTCAAATAGAGAAAAAATAGATATATAGTTTTTGTATCTTTCTTCATCTCCCGAAAATTCCATTTTCACTAAAAATCCCGGTTGTGTCGCATTCTAACGAATCTTTCGATAATTTATAAGAAACTCTTTCTTTATTAAATTCGAAGACAAGAACAAAACACAAAGAACTGAAGAAAAATGCTAAAATGGATTATCATATGTATCTTTCATGTAGATAGATGAATAAGTCCATTTATTTAGTTCTACATTCCTTGGACTTATTCTATATCCTCACTTAGATACTTATATCTCGAATAAGATTTTTCAAATTAAATTAGTTAATAATAACTACAAATTCATAATAATTACAATTATTAATTATAATTAGTATAAATAAAAAATATGATATTTAAAAAAAATCAGAACAGGTACAAATAGTAAATCGAGGTACCCCATTTTATGACAACTTTCCACTTTCCCTCCATTTTTGTGCCTTTAGTAGGCCTAGTATTTCCGGCAATTGCAATGGCTTCTTTATTTCTTCATGTTCAAAAAAACAAGATTGTTTAGATCTGAGGGGACCCAATCTCATCCGTTTTTTTGAAACTTAGACTTGTAGCATAACACAGATCTTTATTTCGGGAAATATGGCAGAACAGGTGATTTCCGCCGAACATAAAGGAAAAAGCTCTTATGCCTGCAGAAAATGATCTATGAGTAACTGAATTCTAGCTAGTTTGAAATAGCTCGGGATCGCTGGATGCCTAAAATGTAAAGTTGGTGGATCTCTATGTATATATGTATATTGGGATCATATGAAGGCTATGTTATTATTTTAGATCTAACCAATTTGATGAATTACTCCTAAGGGTTCCCATCAAACTAGTGCTAGTTCACATTAAACTAGTGCTAGTTGATGAGAGTTCATTCGGAAACAAAAAAAGTAAAGTCAAAATCATTTGGGGTATTCTCTCAATTCTAATAAAATACAATCGGATCAAGTATGAATTGGCGATCAGAACATATATGGATAGAACTTAGAACGGGGTCTCGAAAACTAAGTAATTTTTGCTGGGCCCTTATCGTTTTTTTAGGTTCATTAGGATTCTTGTTGGTTGGAACTTCCAGTTATCTTGGTAGAAATTTGATATCTTTTGTTCCGTCTCAGCAAATCCTTTTTTTTCCACAAGGGATCGTGATGTCTTTCTACGGGATCGCGGGTCTCTTTATTAGTTCATATTTGTGGTGCACAATTTCCTGGAATGTAGGTAGTGGTTATGATCAATTCGATAGAAAGGAGGGAATAGTGTGTATTTTTCGTTGGGGATTTCCTGGAAAAAATCGTCGCATATTCCTCCGATTCTTTATAAAAGATATTCAATCCGTTAGAATAGAAGTTAAAGAGGGTATTTATGCTCGCCGTATCCTTTATATGGACATCAGAGGCCGTGGGGCTATTCCGTTGACCCGTACTGATGAGAATTTGACTCTACGAGAAATTGAACAAAAGGCTACGGAATTGGCCTATTTCTTGTGCGTACCAATTGAAGTATTTTGAGAAAAGGAGCTGGGCTGAAGAACGAATGCTTTTTCAGCAGGAGGGAAAAAATGCAAGAATCCCGGTTTTTTCTATAACTAAGTGATACTTTAGATGCAGATAAATCATATCTTGTAAATTATTTTCTTTTTGTCAATCGACCTTTTTTTTATCCTTTCGTTTGTGTTCTTTACTAACCCATAGTGGGTTTTCTTAATAATGATAACCGGCCCATTTCTGTCTTGTTTTGCCGCTCATTTTTTTGATCATCACAATATCTTTCTCTCAATTATTCTATTCTTGAATATGGGGAATCGTTGGAATTTTTTTGAAATATTGTATTGGAAATTTTGATAGAAAAAGAGTTCTTTCGTCTCAAAATCTCAACAATATTCATTCCTTAAAAGACTTTTTTCGGTCATTCATCGAAAGCAGACACTTGTTTGGAATTTGATGAATTGAGATATCTGGAAACACGATTTTGTATTATTTCTTCAGTCGAACTCGAAGTGGAGTCTTAGTCTATTTCTGTATTCTTTCTAGATTCAAACAAAATCACAAATAAAATAAATTCATAGGTTTGATACCTTGTCTAGAACTCATGTTTGAAAGAAATATTTGATCATATAGAGTCGACAAATGAAATGGGTTAATTAAAAATGAACAGGTGAAAAATGGGAAAAAAAAAAGCATTCACTCCTCTTTTGTATCTTGCATCTATAGTATTTATGCCCTGGTGGATTTCTCTCTCATTTACTAAAAGTATGGAATCTTGGGTTACTAATTGGTCGAATACTGGTCAATCCGAAATTTTTTTGAATGATATTCAAGAAAAAAGTATTCTAGAAAAGTTCATAGAATTAGAGGAAATCCTCTTCTTGGAAGAAATGATCAAAGAATGCTCAGAGACACATCTACAAAAGTTTCCTATAGAAATCCACAAAGAAACGATCCAATTAATCAAGATACACGACGAGGATTGTATCCATACGATTTTGCACTTCTCGACAAATATAATCTGTTTTGTTATTCTAAGCGGTTTTTCTATTTTAGGTAATGAAGAACTTGTTATTCTTAACTCTTGGGCTCAGGAATTCCTATATAACTTAAGTGATACAATAAAAGCTTTTTTGATTCTTTTAGTAACTGATTTATGTATCGGATTTCATTCACCCCACGGTTGGGAACTAATGATTGGTTCTGTCTACAAAGATTTTGGCTTTGGTCATAATGATCAAATTATATCTGGTCTTGTTTCCACTTTTCCAGTTATTCTCGATACTATTTTTAAATATTGGATTTTTCGTTATTTAAATCGTGTATCTCCGTCACTTGTAGTTATTTATCATTCAATGAATGATTGATATGATCCACCGATATTAATCCAATTAAAATGTTTCTTACTTTGTAGTTCTACATAAGTATTAAAAACTTTCTATCGGGCGGATTTTCATACTATACTATTCTAGTAAAATGATTCCAATAAATAGCAGAATCGTGGACAGGGAACTACACTAGCGACCTACCCAATTTATTGTATAAATTTTCGGATCAATGATTAGACCATGCAAACTAGAACTACTTTTTCTTGGATAAAGGAACATATTATTCGATCTATTTCCGTATCGCTCATGATATATATCATAACTCGGACATCCATTTCAAGTGCATATCCCATTTTTGCACAGCAGGGTTATGAAAATCCACGAGAAGCAACTGGGCGTATTGTATGTGCCAATTGCCATTTAGCTAATAAGCCCGTGGATATTGAGGTTCCACAAGCGGTACTCCCCGATACTGTA